TTCAACACAAGAAAAAGATGTGTCAAATTCCTTTTCTTGTGTCGAAGACTAGACAGGAAAAGAATTCCTTCTAGAATCGTTTGCTACCCTCATTTTTGTGCATGATATTCTCCATTTAGTCTCAGTCTATTATCTAATTTTATTAACGAATCGAAAACTTTTTATTTTATGTACTTTGTAACATTTCAATCTGATAAGAGTTCGTTATATAGTCATATCATTCCAATTGAATTTGAGTTGAAAAAAAGTGCTTTCATATTTTTTTTTTATTTCTTGATCATACATAATTGTCAACATGAATTAAGTTCTTGTTACAAACTTTATGTTGATAAATCCGCCAATCTAGAAATTCATTTCGGACAATTGAACCTTTTCAAACTGTTTCTTTTTAAGAACCAAAAAAATTTGTGCCAAAATAACAGATGCTAAGAAGAACAAAAGACCTTGAACGCGTAATGGATCTTGCAGTACTATTTCTGCATCTCCCTGACCAAATCCACCCACATTAGGATTACTTGTTAATGGTTGATCGAGTTTGATAGATTCACCTTCTGAAACAAGGAGTTCTGGACCTGGAGGAATAATATCAACTACTTGACGTCCATCTGATGCATCTGCTATGGTAATTTCATAGCCTCCCTTTTCTTTTCGTATAATTTTATTTACTATACCCGCTGCTGTAGAATTATAAACGGTATTGTTACTCTTGCTTCCGTCGGGATAAAGCTGACCCCTTCCCCTGTTCCCGCCTACGTATATTGGATATTTTAAGAAGTAAACATCCTTCTTAGTAGAAGGGTCGGGAGAAAGAATAGGAAAAGTGATTTCACTATATTTTTTCCCAGGAACCGGACCTACCACAAGAATATTTTTTTGATTGGGGCGATAGCTCTGAAAAGAAAGATTACCTATTTTTTCTTTCATCACGGGAGAAATACGATCGGGTGGAGCTAATTCAAAACCCTCGGGTAAAATCAGAACAGCCCCCACATTCAAAGCCCCCTTTTTGCCGTTAGCAAGAACTTGTTTTAGTTGCATATCATAAGGAATTCGAACAACTGCTTCAAATACAGTATCAGGAAGGACTGCTTGTGGAACCTCAATATCCACGGGCTTATTTGCTAAATGGCAATTGGCACATACAATACGGCCAGTAGCTTCTCTTGGATTTTCATAACCCTGCTGCGCAAAAATGGGATATGCATTTGAACTGGGTGACCGAGTTATTATATATATCATGAGCAATACGGAAATGGATCGAGTAATCTGTTCTTTTATCCAAGAAAAGGTATTTAGAGTTTTAGTTTGCATAGTCGAATCCTTGATCCCGAAAATTTATACAATAAATTAGGGTAGGTTGCTAATCTAGTTCCCTATCCACGAATCTGCTATTTACTGGAATCTCAGAAAAACTCCTTGCCTTGGATGGGTAGACATAGAAAGAGTCAGTCTGATTGTGAATTCTTTGCTTCGGACCAAAGTAACAAACATTCTAATTGGATTAATATCAGCTACTTTAGAGTAGATCCTTTTTGATTTTAGTCATTCATTGAATGATAAATCACTACAAGCGATGGGGATATACGATTTAAATAACGGAAGATCCAATATTTTAAAATTGTATCTAGAATGACGGGAAAAGTGGAAACAAGACCAGATATAATTTGATCGTTATAAACAAATCCAAAATCTTTGTAGATAGAACCAATCATAAGTTCCCAACCATGGGGCGAATGGAATCCGATACATAAATCAGTTAATAAAAGAATAGAAAATGCTTTGATTGTGTCACTTAAGTTATATAGAAATTCCTGAATCCAAGAGTTAAGAATAAGAAGTTCATTATTACACAGAATAGAATAACCACTTAGAATAATGAAACAGATTATATTTGTCGAGAAGTGCAAAATCGTATGAATAAAATCCCCGTTGTACATCTTGATCAATTGAATCGTTTCTTTGTGGATTCCTATATGAAGTTTTTGTAAATGTATCTTCGGGTATTCCTTTATCATTTCGTCCAACAGGAGTAGCTCCTCTAATTCTATAAATTTTGCTAGAACACTCTTTTCTTGAATATCATTCAAGAAAGTTTCGGATTGTTTAGTATTCCACCAATTAGTAACCCAAGATTCCATATTTTTATGAAATGAGAGAGAGATCCACCAAGGTAAAAAGACTATAGATGCAATAAATAGAAGGGGAATAAATGTTTTCTTTTTTGACATTTTTTTCATCTCTAAATTCAATTGTTAATGAACCAATTTTATTCGTCGACTCTATGTGATCAAAAATTGATATAAAGCATAAGTTCTATTACAAGGTATCAAATCTATGAAGTTATTCTTTGCTTTGTCATTCGGTGATGAATCTTTCCTTGATAATTTGGAAGAATGTTGAAATAATAAAAAAATCTAATAAAGAAATAATAAAAACTTCTTTTTTCCAGATATTTGAATTGGTCAAATTCGAAGCAATTCTTTCCTTTCGAAAAATACCTTAAAAATGCACTTCAAGTAAAGAATTAAGATTTTGAAATAAAAAAATAAAACTATCGAAATATCAAATATTTCGAAAAAATTGAACTGACTACCCATAGTACAAAAATAAAAAAAATGGATAGAAATTTATGAATGGGATGTGATAATTAAAAATGGGTGTCAAAACAATACAAAAATTGGAGAGTTTTTTTTACCCCCAGCTGAGAATGAGAAAGCAGTTCTTCATCAATTCATTTCAAAAAACTTCAATTGGTACACGCAAGAAATAGGCCAATTCAGCAGCTTTTTGTTCAATTTCTCGTGGAGTCAAATTCTCATCAGTACGAGTCAACGGTATGGCCCCTTGGCCTCGGATTTCTAGATAAAGGATACGACGAGTAGAAATACCCTCTTTAAGTTCTATTCTTATCGACTGAATATCTTTTATAAGGAATCGTAGGAAGATGCGACGATTTTTTCCAGGGAATCCCCAACGAAAAATACACACTCTACCTTCTTTTCTATCGAATAAATCATAACCACTACCTACATTCCATGAAATTGTGCACCACAAATAGGAACTAATAAAGAGGCCTGCGATCCCATAGAAAGACATCACGATCCCTTGTGGAAAAAAAAGGATTTGCTGAGAAGGAAATAAAGATATCAAATTGCTACCAAGATAGCTGGAAGTTCCAACCAATAAGAAGCCGAATGAACCTAAAAAGAGGATAAAGGCCCAGCAAAAATTACTTATTTTTCGAGACCCTGTTATAAGTTCTATCCATATACGTTCTGATCGCCAATTCATACTATATCGAGTTGCATTTAATTGAATTTGAATTTAAAAAAGAATACGTAAAGTAAAACTTGTTTTACTTTACGTATTCTTTTTGTTTCCGAAGTAACTCTCATCAACTAGCACCATTCTATTCGGATGTGAACTTTTATGGGGTAATTCATCAAATTAGTTTGATATAAGAATATCCCCTTCATAGAACCTACCACGTCATAGATCTCTACATACATTTACTTTCTATTTTAAACATCTAACGATTCGATCCTAATCTTGAAAAGAATTTCAATTAAATTACTCGTTTTCACATACATAAAAGTTGCTTTTTTTATGTTTGGAAGAAATCACGTGTTATACCATATTCCACTTTCTACTAAATCGATATCTGTGTTATGATTCAAATCTAAATCTTGACAAAATCAGATTTGACCCCATTGTGTCTAAACAATCTTGTTTCTTTGAACATGAAGAAATAAAGAAGCCATTGCAATTGCCGGAAATACTAGGCCCACTAAAGGCACCAAAATAGAGGGAAAGTTGATAGTTGTCATAGAATGGGTACCTCGATTTACTATTTGTACCTGTTTTTTATATTGTTCTAAAAATATCTTAATTCGAATTCGAATTATCTAACTAATTATATAATTATACTAATTATATCTAATATATTTAAGTGAGTATATACTCAGTGCAATAATTTATAATTGACTTTCATGCTCAACTTTATTTTGATTCAAAGGAAAGAATGCAGCTGAAATAACTCACTTACAACATACTTTAAAAGATTACGTGGTACGATTAAATCGAATAAACCCTTATGAAATAAATGTTCGGCTGATTGTGAACCTTCAGGTACTGTCTTATTCAACGTTTGTTCAATTACTCTTTTACCAGCAAATGCAATGTAAGCGTTGGGTTCGGCAATAATTATATCTCCCAACATACCAAAACTAGCTGTCACCCCACCAGTAGTAGGAGATGTAAGAATTGCTACATAGAATAATTTTTTATTTGATTGATAATCATATAAAGCAGACGATATTTTAGCCATTTGCATCAAGCTCAAACTTCCTTCTTGCATGCGTGCCCCTCCAGAAGCGCATACTAGAATAAGGGGTAGAAATTGATTGGAAGCATACTCAACCAACCGAGTAATTTTCTCCCCTACTACGGATCCCATACTACCTCCCATAAACTGAAAATCCATAACCCCAATTGCGACGGGAATACCGTTTAGTTGACCTATACCCGTTTGAACAGCGTCAGTTAACCCCGTTTTTTTTTGATAAGAATCAATACGATCTTTATAAGGTTCCTCCTCCGAATGAAATCCAATAGGGTCCAGAGAAACCATGTCTTCATCCATAGGATCCCAAGTACCTGGATCAATCGAAAGTTCAATTCTCTCTGAACTACTCATTTTCAAATGATATCCACATTGTTCACAAATATTCATTTTTGACTTCAAAAGTTTCTTATAATTTAAGCCGTAACAATTTTCACATTGAATCCACAAATGCCTGTATTTTTGAGTTACATTATGAAGATTATTCACACTTTTTTTTCTTATAGTTACATCACTACTATTCGTGCTAGTTCTTATACTGGACCTCCTCCTTTCACCCCAAATGTAACTAGAAATGTAACTGTAATTGTCACTACCATCGAAAACTGAACTATGAATACGCATTTGAGAATGAAGATAATCGGCAATACTACTATTA